CAATTCAAATTGAAAATAATGTTACTGCACGGACGGAGGTTATAAATTTTTTCATTTTCATCGATTAAATAATATTTAAATTTAATTACTTGAAAAGTCTCTTTTAAATTGTCAAGTTGGAAATAGTTATTTACCAAGATCTGATTATGAGTTATTAAATGGTAAAATGAATAAACATTCGCAATTAAAAAGGCTGTTCCTAAAGGCCCCGGCGAATTCTTAATTGAAATTACAGGATCTTTTGTAATTTGAATTGATTCTTTTATCACATTGTGATATTTTACATCGTTGAATGGACCCATTCGAAAACAATTGGATGATGACAAAATTATCAACGATTGGAATCCCTTATTTCTATTCAACAACGTATGAATAGTTCTTTGATTTTGATTAAGGGGTTGTTGAATTCTTACTTTGGAATAAATGGAAGAAAACGGATTTATATTGGTGCAATCAGATCCATTATCCGGGAGCAATCCTGAGCCCGGTGGGTCATTCCTTTTTCCGATATATGAAATAGTGGATTTCAGCAAGTCGATTCTTAGGAAATGTCGAATCAAACCATTTGCCCTTATTTCAACAAAAGAAACACGAGCTTCTTGACTAGAAGAACTTTTTTTATCTTGGTCCCAATTCAATACTAAACAAGTCCGAACTAATTGAATATTTGTATCAGAAATTCCCCGAATTGGTTTACCATTTCCATAAAGGATATAATTGACAACTCGAAGTTTCACATTATCCCTTTCCTGCAACAGATCCGGGGGGAAAAGTCTTCCTAAAGTTATACCGTCCGTTATTTCATATGTGACGACAGGACGAACCAAAACAAAATACTTTTTATTACTAGGTGTGATCCGTTGAACATAGATCCAATTTTTCCATTTTTTGGATTCCTTGTAATTTTGTTTTCCTGCTCCCGGTGGTATCAAAACGCCACTATGTCGGGATATCTTATCTATCTCTCCAGGAAAATGGATATCTCCAGAAAATATTTTAAGTTCAATTCTTTTTTTTTTTCTCTCCACTCGGACCAACCCGCCTACCCGGCTTCTTATATTTAAAGTAATTTGTGTATCCGCCCCAATGATACTATTGTTCTGTACCATTATGGAAGAAGATCCGGCTAATATATGCACCTCCTCGGGAATGAAAAAAAAACGATCTACTTTCATTTGGTATTTTGGCCTAAATTCCTTACCTCCTCGATACTCAATCAAATCCTCTTTTTTGACGATTGAATGCATTTCTAGAGTCCCATATTTAGTAATGCCCGAACTCTTTCTTCTGTATCGAGGATCGTCCAAATAAGCAAGAATACTATTTCTACGGAAAACGCCATTGATGGGGATTTCAATCAAGATATCCGAGGGAGGTGTTAATTCGTTCTCGCGTTTTTGAATCGATTGGAGTGGAATGATGAATCTATTTCTTCGCCTCTTTGAGAATAAATCAAAATTCTGGTAGAGAATGGTCGGATCTACGAGATTACAACGACCGGTACTTATAATTCGACTAAGGTTTGAATAATCAGGAATCCTATCTTCTTTTTTATCCGAAAAATGCGAAGTAAAGAATTTTCCTCTCGACGGATCATTCGTTCCTGAGAGGTTAGAAGTAGATTTTCTCTTGACAGAACGAGAATGCGCACTCATTTGATCTTGATCCTTGTGGATCGAAAGTGAAACTAGACTGGATCTACGCGGCTCTCCTAATAATATCCATAAATGACTTGTTTTTGGTAATAGATGAACATTTCCATATGTAAATTCGGGTGCATGATACACATCGGTGCTCCAGTGCATTTCTCCGTCTGAGTCAGAATAAATATGTTTTCGAACTTTCTCTTTAAAATTCAAAGTAGATGTTCCTGCGCGAATCTCAGCAATCACTTGTTCTGATTCTACATATTGATCGTTTTGAACTAAAAGAAAACTTTGGGGTGGAATATTTACATTATGTCGAATATCTTCACTTTCAATAGTTACATACAAGTTTATGGAACAGAGAAAGGCGGGATGTCCATGGCGTGTACGTGTCGGATGAACTAAATTCTCCTTGAATTTGATTTTTCCATTAGAAGGGGCTCGCACATGTTCCGCAGTACCCCCCGTGAATACTCCGCCGGTATGAAAAGTTCTTAATGTTAATTGAGTACCCGGTTCTCCAATCGATTGGCCTGCAATAATACCTACAGCTTCTCCCAATTCAACCAGGTCGCCATGAGTAGGACTCCGTCCATAACATAATCGACAGATCCAAGATGCACTCCTACAAGTAAAGGGGGTTCGAATAGCTATTGGTTGTGCTCGAAAGGTTATGAATCGATTTACAAGTCCAATCCCAACGTCTTGATTTCTAGTGGCAATACAGCGCGTGCCCATATATATATCATCGGCTAGTACACGACCAATCAATGTTTGGATAAAAATCCTTTCTGGCACCATACCATTCCCAGGACTCACAGAAATACCACGGACGGTGCCACAATCTATTCGAC